TTAAAAATAAGCTAATTTTAAGCTTTTGGGCTCATACCTCAAATATAAAGGAATACCTTTTTTTTAAAATAAAGTGCCTGATTAAAGGATTATTCTGATAGAAGTGCCTGATTAAAGGATTATTCTGATAGAGTAAATTAAGTAGAATTTCTACCTTTATTATATTTTATAGAATTAAACTATACCTAATAATATCAAAAATTATTGTGCATCATACACCAAAATATATTTTTCATAAAAAAATGAATTTAAAATTCTTATAAATAATATACTTTTATTTTGAATTAGTTATAATTTAAATTCTAATAAAATATTTTTTCTTTTTATTTTATTTTTTAGAACTATTATTTCAATTTCTTCAAATTCATGATTTGGATGTTGAATTGGTCTAGAAATTAACCTCCTTAGATTTATCCCCCTAATATCTAATTCATTAAATTTATTTGCTTCAGAAGCTTCCCTAAAATATTTTCTAACTCAATCAATTGCCTCAATTAATTTTTTATTTTTTACTATTATAAAAATAATTTTATTTAAAAATTTTGAAATAAATATAATAATAATTTTAATTAATTCTTCATTGTTAATAAAAATAGGATCTGCACCTTTCCATTTTTGATTCCCCATTATTGTTGAAGGATTATCTTGAATAAATTGTTTTATTTTAATAACATGACAAAAAATTACCCCCATAATTCTTTTATCATATTATTATAATAATAACTTTTTATATTTAATTATAATTTTTAATGTAATTATTGGAGCAATAGGAGGATTAAATCAACTATCTTTACGAAAATTATTAGCTTTTTCTTCCATTAATAATATAGGATGAATATTATCAGCATTATTAATTAGAGAAAATTTATGATTATTTTATTTATTAATTTATTCATTTTTATTATTAATTATATGTATACTATTTTATATATTTAATATATCTTATTTAAATCAACTTTTTATTTTTAATATAAATTACATAATTAAATTTTTATTTTTAATTAATTTTTTCTCTATAGGAGGACTTCCCCCATTTTTAGGATTTTTACCTAAATGAATTATTATTAATTTCTTAATTTTAAATAAATTTTATTTTATAACTTTTATTTTTATTATAATAAGATTAATCATATTATTTTTTTATATTCGAATTATATATTCTTCTATCTTATTTAATTATATAAAACTAAAATGATTTAAAATTCTTATCAAAAATAAAATAATTTATTTTAATAGAATATTTTGCTGCATTTCTTTATTAGGAATTATTTTTAGAACTTTTTTTTTTTATTAAGGTTTTAAGTTAAATTAAACTAATAATCTTCAAAATTGTATATAAAGAAATATTCTTTAAGCCTTAATAAATTTAATATTTATTCCTTAAAATTTGCAATTTTATATCATTATTGAATATAAAGCTTTATAATAAAAAAGAAATAATTCTTGTTAATAAATTTACAATTTATCGCTTAATTCTCAGCCATTTTATTTAGCGAAAATGACTTTACTCAACAAATCATAAAGATATTGGAACTTTATATTTTATTTTTGGAATTTGAGCAGGAATATTAGGAACATCATTAAGTCTATTAATTCGTGCTGAATTAGGTAACCCAGGCTCCTTAATTGGAAATGATCAAATTTATAATACCATTGTTACCGCCCATGCTTTTATTATAATTTTTTTTATAGTAATACCAATTATAATTGGAGGTTTTGGTAATTGATTAGTACCTTTAATATTAGGAGCACCAGATATAGCTTTCCCCCGAATAAATAATATAAGTTTTTGACTCTTACCACCCTCGCTTATATTATTAACTTCAAGAAGAATTGTAGAAAATGGTGCAGGAACAGGATGAACAGTTTACCCCCCACTTTCTTCCAATATTGCCCATAGAGGAAGATCTGTAGACTTAGCAATCTTCTCACTTCATTTAGCTGGAATTTCTTCAATTTTAGGAGCTATTAATTTTATTACAACTATTATCAATATAAAATTAAATGGTTTATTTTTTGATCAAATACCTTTATTTGTTTGAGCTGTCGGAATCACAGCATTATTATTACTTTTATCCTTACCTGTATTAGCTGGAGCTATTACTATACTTTTAACTGATCGAAATATCAATACATCTTTCTTCGATCCTGCGGGAGGAGGAGATCCTATTCTTTATCAACATTTATTTTGATTTTTTGGACACCCTGAAGTTTATATTTTAATTTTACCAGGATTTGGTATGATCTCTCATATTATTTCTCAAGAAAGAGGAAAAAAGGAAACTTTTGGTTGTTTAGGAATAATTTACGCTATAATAGCAATTGGATTATTAGGTTTTGTAGTTTGAGCTCATCATATATTTACAGTAGGAATGGATATTGATACCCGAGCTTATTTTACATCCGCTACAATAATTATTGCAGTACCAACAGGTATTAAAATTTTTAGATGATTAGCAACTTTACACGGAACACAAATTAATTATAGTCCCTCAATACTATGAAGATTAGGTTTTGTATTTTTATTTACAGTAGGGGGATTAACAGGAGTAATTTTAGCTAATTCATCAATTGATATTGCTTTACATGATACTTATTATGTAGTAGCCCATTTCCACTACGTTCTTTCTATAGGAGCTGTATTCGCCATTATCGCAGGTTTTATCCATTGATATCCTTTATTTACTGGATTATATTTAAACCCTTACTTATTAAAAATTCAATTTTTTACTATATTTATTGGAGTTAATTTAACATTTTTCCCTCAACATTTTCTAGGATTAGCTGGAATACCCCGACGATATTCAGATTATCCAGACAATTTTATTTCATGAAATATTATTTCATCATTAGGATCTTATATTTCTCTATTGGCCGTAATATTTTTTATAATTATCATTTGAGAATCTATAATTTCTCACCGATTAATTTTATTTTCCATAAACTTACCTTCTTCCATTGAATGATATCAAAATTTCCCCCCAGCTGAACACTCATATAATGAATTACCTATTTTAAGAAACTTCTAATATGGCAGATTATATGTAATGGATTTAAACCCCATTTATAAAGGATTATCCTTTTTTTAGAAATGGCAACATGATCTAATTTTAATCTACAAAATGGAGCATCACCTCTTATAGAACAAATTATTTTTTTTCACGATCATACTTTAATTATTTTAATTATAATCACTATTCTAGTAGGATATTTAATAATAAATTTATTTTTTAATAAATTTATTAATCGATTTTTATTAGAAAATCAAATAATTGAATTAATTTGAACAGTAATTCCAGCAATTACTTTAATTTTTATCGCTCTTCCATCTCTTCGTTTATTATATTTATTAGATGAACTTAACAATCCTTTAATTACTTTAAAAGCAATTGGACATCAATGATATTGAAGATATGAATATTCAGACTTTAACAATATTGAATTCGATTCTTATATAATCCCCTCTAATGAACTTAATGATAATAATTTTCGTTTACTAGATGTTGATAATCGAATTATTTTACCCATAAATAATCAAATTCGTATTTTAGTTACAGCCAGAGATGTTATCCATTCATGAACAATCCCTGCTATAGGGGTAAAAGTAGATGCTAACCCAGGACGTTTAAATCAAACAAATTTTTTCATTAATCGTCCTGGAATTTTTTATGGTCAATGTTCAGAAATTTGCGGGGCAAACCATAGATTTATACCCATTGTTATTGAAAGAATTTCAATTAAAAACTTTATTAATTGAATCAATAATTATTAATTAACTCATTAGATGACTGAAAGCAAGTATTGGTCTCTTAAACCATCTTATAGTAAATTAGCAATTACTTCTAATGAAAGAATTAGTTAATTTATAACATAAATATGTCAAATTTAAATAATTACTTAAGTAATATTCTTTTATCCCACAAATAATACCTATTAATTGAATTATCTCTTTTTTATTTTTCTTTTTTATTTTTTTAATTTTTAATATAATAAATTATTATATTTTTATTAACAATAATAATAATTTAAATAACTTAAAAAAAAAAACTTTTAAAAATATTATTTGAAAATGATAACAAATTTATTCTCAATTTTTGATCCATCAACTAACTTATTTTCTCTTCCTATTAATTGAATTAGAACTTTACTAGGAATTTTCTTTATCCCATTTACTTTCTGATTAATCCCCAATCGTCATTTAATTTTTTGATATACAATTTTAAACAAACTTCATAATGAATTTAAAATCTTAATGAATAGAAAATTTAATGGATCAACTTTTATTTTTATTTCAATATTTTCTTTTATTTTATTTAATAACTTTTTAGGATTATTTCCATACATTTTCACAAGAACAAGTCATTTAACTTTATCTTTAACTATATCTCTTCCATTATGACTATCTTTTATAATGTACGGTTGAATTAATAACACCCAACATATATTTGCACATATAATTCCTCAAGGAACCCCTACTATCTTAATGCCATTTATAGTTATAATTGAAACTATTAGAAATATTATTCGTCCTGGAACATTAGCTGTTCGACTTACAGCAAATATAATCGCAGGTCACTTATTAATAACTCTTTTAAGAAGAACTGGAAATAATTTTTCATTATTTTTAATTTATTTTTTAATTATTATCCAAATTTTACTACTAATTTTAGAATCAGCTGTTGCTATTATTCAATCATATGTAATTTCTATTCTTAGAACATTATATTCTAGAGAAGTAAACTAATGATAATAAACCACAATCACCCATTCCATTTAGTAGATTATAGACCTTGACCTTTAACAGGAGCAATTGGTGTAATAACTTTAGTAACAGGAATTGTAAAATGATTCCACAATTTTAATATAAATTTACTTATCTTAGGATATATTATTACAATTTTAACTATATATCAATGATGACGAGATATTTGCCGAGAAGGTACATACCAAGGTAAACATTCTATATTAGTTATAAAAGGGTTACGATGAGGAATAATTTTATTTATTATCTCAGAAGTATTATTTTTTATATCTTTTTTTTGAGCATTTTTCCATAGAAGATTATCACCAAATATCGAAATCGGTAGTATATGACCCCCTCTAAGAATTACTCCATTTAATCCCTTTCAAATCCCCTTATTAAATACAATTATTTTAATTTCTTCTGGAATTACAGTCACTTGAGCACATCATGCAATTATACAAAACAATTTCTCCCAATGCACTCAAGGATTTTTTTTTACTGTTATTCTAGGAATTTACTTTACAATTCTTCAAGCATATGAATATATCGAAGCTCCTTTTAGAATTGCTGATAGAATTTATGGATCAACTTTCTTTATAGCAACAGGATTCCATGGTCTACATGTAATTATTGGAACTTTATTTTTATTGATTTGCATAATTCGACATATAAATAATCATTTTTCTAGAAATCATCACTTTGGATTTGAAGCAGCAGCTTGATATTGACATTTTGTTGATGTAGTATGATTATTCCTTTATATCTCTATTTATTGATGGGGAAATTAATTATTTATATAATATATTTAGTATATTTGATTTCCAATCAAAAAGTTTAATAAAAAATTAATATAAATAAATGCTATTAATTATCTATTTTTCAATTATTATTATTATTTTATCTAATTTTATAATATTATTATCTATAATTCTATCAAAAAAATCATTCAATGACCGAGAAAAATGCTCCCCATTTGAATGTGGATTTGATCCAAAATCTTCAGCACGAATCCCATTCTCACTTCATTTTTTTTTAATTACAATAATTTTTTTAATTTTTGATGTTGAAATCGCACTAATTTTTCCAATAATCCCAATTTTTAAATTAGTTAATTTTCAAATCTGAACAAAAACCACTTTATTTTTTTTTATTGTATTATTAATTGGATTATACCACGAATGAAATCAAAATATATTAAATTGAACTAATTAAACAATAATGATTAAGGATTTTAGTTTATTAAAAACATTTGATTTGCATTCAAAAAATATTGAACATCAATATATCTTAAATAAGAAGCAATAACTGCATTTAATTTCGACTTAAAAGAAAGAGTAAATACTCCTTATTTAATTAATTGAAACCAAATAAGAGGTATATCACTGTTAATGATAATATTGAATGTATATTCCAATTAAATTATGAAATATAAAGATTAAAATTGAGCTGCTAACTTTATTTTTAGTGGTTAAATTCCATTAATATTTCTTTTCTCTTTCCTTCTTAATTATTACACCATACACCATATTTATATAGTTTATTAAAACATTACATTTTCATTGTAAAAATAAAAAAAAATTTTTTATAAATTATTTAAAGATAATTTTAATCACCTTAATATCTTCAATATTATGCTCTAATTATAAGCTATTTAAATTACAATAATAATAATAATAATATTATAAAAATAATTATCCATAAAATAAATCTATATAAATAAATCTTATAATTATTAATCTGAAAAAAATTATATAAAATCGAATAATTTTTTATAATTTTATATATACCTTGACCTCTATATATTTCTCTTCACCCAAAATCAATATTTTTTAATAAATTTTGACCTAAATTTAAAAAATGATAACTTAAACCATAAGTTGATAATCTAGGTATAAATCATATTATACATAAGTAATTTCTTAAATTATAAGTTTTTATAAACTTATTAACAGAATAAAAATTTATAAATCTCACTAAATAACCTAAAAACATACCAATTAATCTAACATAAATCACTATTAACTTTATATTAAATGGTAAATAAATTATATAAGGATAAGAAAAAATTATCCAGCTTAAAAATCTTCCTCTAATTACACTTATAAATATTAACATAAACATTCTCTTTAATATATTATAATCTTCTTCATATAAATTAAAAGTAGGCAATAAATTGTAATCATTAACTATTAAATATAAAATTAAACGAACTCTATAAAATATAGTTAACCCAGTAGAAATGTAATATAACAAATAAATAAATAAATTTAAATTTCTTATACTAACTACCTCTAAAATTAAATCTTTTGAATAAAACCCAGCTAAAAAAGGAATTCCACATAAAGCTAAATTAGAAATATTCATACATAAAGATGTTAAAGGAATGTAAAATCTAACCCCCCCCATAAAACGAATATCTTGTATATCTACTATTAAATGAATAATTATACCAGCACATATAAATAATAAAGCTTTAAATATGGCATGAGTGAGTAAATGAAAAAAAGCTAAAATAGGAAACCCTATTCTTAAAATTCTTATTATTAAACCCAACTGTCTTAAAGTAGATAGAGCAATAATTTTTTTTAAATCAAACTCATAATTAGCTGAAATTCCAGCTATAAACATTGTTAAACCAGATAATAATAATAAAATTTTAAAAAAAATAATATTTTCCAATAAAATATTAAATCGAATTAATAAATATACCCCAGCTGTCACCAAAGTAGAAGAATGAACTAAAGCCGATACAGGAGTGGGAGCGGCTATAGCTGCAGGAAGTCAAGAACTAAACGGAATTTGAGCTCTTTTTGTTATTGCAGCAATAATTACTATTAATCTAACAATTATTATAGGTAAATCATTTTTTATTAAATCTAGGTAAAAAACATAATTTCATCTTCCATAATTTATTATTCAAGCAATAACCATTAAAATACAAACATCCCCAATTCGATTAGATAAAGCAGTTAATATTCCTGCATTAAAAGATTTAATATTTTGATAATAAATTACTAAACAATAAGAAACTAAACCTAAACCATCCCAACCTAGAAAAATTCTAATTATATTAGGACTAATAATTAATAAGATTATAGAAAAAACAAATATCAAAACTAAAATAATAAATCGATTTAAATTTAACTCTGATATTATATATCTCTTTCTATAAAAAATTACTACAGAAGAAATCATTAAAACAAATATTATAAAAAGTAAAGACATTCAATCTAATAAAATAGATATAGTAATTCTTATAGAATTAAATCTAATTAATTCTCATTCTAAAAACATAACTATATTATTCATCAAAAAATAAATAAATATAATAAAATTAAAAAATCTAATTATAAATAAAAAAAAAAATCTTAAAAAACAAATTGAATTTTTTTGAATAACTTAAAATGATATTTACAATCACATTTTTGACACCACAAATCAATATTTTTTCTAAATTATTTAAGTAAAATCAAACTATTAAATAATCAACTTTTAAAATTAAAATATTTAAAGGCAATCAATGTAATATTAATAATAAATACTCTCGAGATACCCCCATATAAAATCTATATAACCCTAAATAAAATTTTCCATGTTGAGTAAATGAATAAAGATATAATCTATAAGCTGCTCTAAAAAAAGAAATTAATATCAACATAACCATAGAAATTCAAGATCATCTAATTAATCTATTGATTAATCTAATTTCCCCTATCAAATTTAAAGAGGGGGGAGCGGCTATATTAGAAGATAATAATAAAAATCATCATAATCTTATAGAAGGAAGAAAATTTATTATACCCCTATTAATATATATACTTCGTCTATGTAATCGCTCATAATTAATATTAACTAAACAAAATATCCCAGAAGAACATAAACCATGTCCAATTATTAAAACATACGAACCTAAATATCCTCAGTAATTTATTGTTATAATTCCAGCAATTACTAATCTTATATGAGCAACAGAAGAATACGCAATTAAAGATTTAATATCAATCTGACATAAACACTTTAAACTAATATAAAACCCACCTATTAATCTAATAACTACCCAAATAAAATTAAATTTTAAACCAATTCCCTGAAAAAAAATTATAACTCGCAAAATCCCATAACCACCTAACTTAAGCATAATACCAGCTAAAATTATTGAACCTGAAACTGGTGCCTCTACATGAGCCTTAGGTAATCATAAATGAACAAAATATATAGGTATTTTTACTAAAAAAGCTATAATTATAGAAATATATAATAAAAATAAATCTAAATTAAAAAATTTAAAAAAATATATTATTATATAATTAAATTCATTAAAAATATAAAAAATCCCTAATAATAAAGGTAAAGAAGCAAATAAAGTATAAAACAATAAATAAATACCTGCTTGAATTCGTTCAGATTGATACCCCCATCCAATAATCAATAATAATGTTGGAATTAATCTCCCCTCAAAAAATAAATAAAATATAAATAAATTTATAACTCTAAAAGTTAAAAATAATATTATCAATAAAAAAATAACATTAAATATAAAAAATCCAACATAAAAATTATTTTTTAATAAATTTTCTCTTGATATAAATATCAATATACAAATTCAAATTCTTAACATAATTAAACCAAAAGAAATAATATCACAAGAAATTATATATCTTAAATTAGAAAAATTCTCTAATTTTACAGTTAAATTTATGAATAACACTATTATAAATATTATTATTATTTGAACCATTCAAAATATATTTTTTTTAAAACATAAAGGTATTATAAAAATTATTATAAATAAAAATTTTATCATTATAATAAATTAAAACTTTGAAAATAATCATTACCATGGGTTCGAATTATTGAAACTAAAATAGATAACCCTAGTGACCCCTCACACACAGAAAATACTAAAAAAACCATTAATATATACATATCATAAATAATAAAGTTAAATAAAATTAATAATAAAAAAAAAACTCTCAATACTATAAATTCTAATCTTAATAAAACAATTAATAAATGTTTATGTTTGGAAACAAAAATTATATTCCCCGCAATAAACATAACTAACACTATTAATAACATATTAAGAAAAATTATCATTAGTATTTAACATGTTTTTATAGTTTAAAATAAAACATTGGTCTTGTAAATCAAAATTAAGATAATTCTTTAAAAACTTCAAAGAAAAAGAAATTTCTTTATCAATAATCTCCAAAATTATCATTTTTATAAACTATTCTTTGAAATCTTAAAAATAATATTATCTATTATATTAATTACTACTTCAATTTTAATATTTTTTTTAACCCACCCACTTTCTATAGGATTAATAATCTTAATTCAAACTTTATTAACATGTTTACTATCAGGAATATTAATTAACACATATTGATTTTCTTACATTTTATTTTTAACTTTCCTGGGAGGATTATTAGTAATTTTTATTTATGTTTCTAGTATCGCCTCAAATGAAATATTTTTTTTTTCATTTAATTTAAAATATATAATAACTATATCTCTAACTATTATATTATTATTAATATTTATTTATAAAAATAACTTATTATATATAAACTTTTTTTCTAACTTAGAAATAAATAATTTCTTTAATAACCTTATATTTATAAATAATGAAAATAAAATTAACCTATCAAAATTATATAATAACCATACTTATCTAATAATATTAATAATAATTGTATATTTATTTATTACATTATTAGCTGTAGTTAAAATTACTAATATCTTTTATGGCCCATTACGGACATTTAATTAATAACTAATGAAAAATAATTTTAAATCTATTCGAAAAACCCACCCTATTATTAAAATTATTGATAATTCTTTAATTATTCTACCTACCCCTTCAAACATTTCCTCTTGATGAAATTTTGGATCTTTATTAGGATTATGTTTAATAATTCAAATTATTACAGGATTATTCCTAACTATATATTATACAGCCAATATTGAATTAGCTTTTTATAGAGTTAACTATATTTGCCGAAATGTAAATTATGGGTGATTAATTCGAACCCTTCATGCCAATGGAGCTTCTTTTTTTTTTATTTGTATTTACCTCCATATTGGACGAGGGATTTATTATGAATCATTTAATTTAAAATATACCTGAATAGTAGGGGTAATTATTTTATTTTTATTAATAGCAACAGCTTTTATAGGTTATGTTTTACCTTGGGGACAAATATCTTTCTGGGGAGCTACAGTAATTACTAACTTACTATCCGCCATCCCATATTTAGGAACTATATTAGTAAATTGAATTTGAGGAGGTTTTGCTATTGATAATGCAACTTTAACACGATTTTACACTTTCCATTTTATTTTACCTTTTATTATTATAATAATAACTATAATTCATCTATTATTTCTTCATCAAACAGGATCAAACAACCCTCTAGGAATTAATAGAAATTTAGATAAAATTCCTTTCCATCCATTTTTTATTTTTAAAGATTTAATTGGCTTTATTATCTTAATTTTAATTTTAACTTTATTAACACTATCAAATCCTTATTTATTAGGAGACCCAGATAATTTTATCCCTGCCAACCCATTAGTCACTCCCGTACACATTCAACCAGAATGATATTTTTTATTTGCTTATGCTATTCTTCGATCCATCCCTAATAAACTAGGAGGTGTTATTGCTTTAATTATATCAATTTTAATTTTAATTATTCTTCCCTTTACTTTTAATAAAAAAATTCAAGGAATTCAATTTTATCCTTTAAATCAAATTATTTTTTGATTTATAGTAACTATTGTTATTTTATTAACTTGAATTGGAGCTCGACCAGTTGAAAACCCTTATATTATTACAGGACAATTATTAACTATTTTTTATTTCTCCTATTTTATTATTAATCCATTAACTAATAAACTATGAGATAAATTAATTTTTTAATTAATGAGCTTGTAATAAGCATTTGTTTTGAAAACTTAAGAAAGAATAATAATTCTATTAATTTATACTAAAAATAAATTACTATAAAAAAATTTTTAACCCTAGATAAAATATTAAAAAATTTAAAGAAATTGGTAAATATCTTTTTCAAGCCAAATACATTAATTTATCGTAACGATAACGAGGTAATGTTCCTCGAACTCAAATAAATAAAAAAGAAATTAATCTTATCTTAATGTAAAAAAATAACTTTAAATCATAACCCCCTACATAAATTAAAATAAATATTAATCTTATAAATAAAATTCTAGAATATTCAGCCAAAAAAATTAAAGCAAAACCCCCACTTCTATATTCAATATTAAACCCCGAAACTAATTCTCTTTCCCCTTCAGCAAAATCAAAAGGAGTTCGATTAGTTTCAGCTATTCTAGAAGACAACCAACATAAAGCTAAAGGAAATATGAAAAAAATAAATCAAATATACTTTTGATAATCATAAAATTTTATTATATTATAATCTATAATTAATAAAATTCTAGATATTATAATTAAAGCTAATCTTACCTCATAAGAAATAGTTTGAGCCACACACCGTAACCCCCCTAATAAAGCATAATTTGAATTTGAAGATCAACCAGCTACTATAACAGTATAAACCCCCATTCTAGTACAACACAAAAAAAATAAAATTCCTAAATTAAATATAATTATATTAAAATAATAAGGAATTAATAATCAAATTATTAAAGACAATATAAATCTTACAACAGGAGAAAAATAATAAGATATATAATTAGAATAATTAGGATAAGTTGCTTCCTTGGTAAATAATTTAATTGCATCACTAAAGGGTTGTATAATTCCTATAATTCCCAATTTATTAGGACCTTTACGAATTTGAATATAACCTAAAACTTTTCGCTCCATTAATGTTAAAAATGCTACCCCAATTAATACTCCAATAATTAAAATCAACATTCCAATTAATATTATTAATATATCACTCATTATCATATACTATCTATATAATAAATTATATATTTATGAATTCTAAAATCATTACACTTTTCTGCCAAAATAGCATAATTAAATTTTTATATTAATAATATTCAATATAATAAAATTATTTTAAATATTTGATCCTTTCGTACTAAAATATTTTATTTAACTAAAGATAGAAACCAACCTGGCTTACACCGGTTTGAACCCAGATCATGTAAGATTTTAATGATCGAACAGATCAAAATTTTAAACTTTTGCATTTAAATTTTATCTTAATCCAACATCGAGGTCGCAAACTTTTTTTTTTATATGAACTAAAAAAAAAAATTACGCTGTTATCCCTAAGGTAGTTTTTTCTTATAATCATAAGTTATGGATCATTAAACCAAATATTTTTGTTAAAAATTTAAAAAAAGTTATATTAATTTTTTTATCACCCCAATAAAATAAATTAAATAATTTAAATTTAAAAATTTATATAATTTAAAAAATATTTCATTTATAAAACTCTATAGGGTCTTCTCGTCTTTTAATAAAATTTTAGCTTTTTAACTAAAAAATTAAGTTCATTAAATAAATTAGAGACAGTATATATTTCATCCAATCTTTCATACAAGTCACCAATTAAGAGACTAATGATTATGCTACCTTTGTACAGTCAAAATACTGCAGCCCTTTAATTATTAAATCAGTGGGCAGATTAGACTTTAAATTATTTATCAAAAAGACATGTTTTTGATAAACAAGTGAATATAAATTTTTGCCGAATTCCTTTTAAATAATTTTTAAAAATATAATAAATTAAACTATATTAAATACTAATTTTATCATTATAATTAATTTTATTCTTATTTTTATTATTATTTTATAAAAAATTAAATTTATAAAAAAAATTTTATTTAATAAAAAAAAAATTATTTATAATAAGTTATAATTTATAAACAATATAAATTTTAAAATTTTTTCAAAAAATATAATTATATTATAATTATTTAATTTAAAGCTTATCCCTTAAATTATTAAATTTTAATATTTTACATATTAACACTAATAAAAATATAAATAAATTAAATTTAAAATTAAATTTTTTTCTAAAATAACTAGATATCTTAAAAAACGATTAACATTTCATTTCTATTTAATTATTAAAAATATTTTTGATACAATAACTTTATTAATTAATTAACTCTTTTTAATTCGAGAATTATTAATTCTAATAATTTATTTAATAAACTCTGATACACAAGATACACTAAATTAAAGCTACTTTTTTTTTAATTAATTTTCAATTATTTAAAAATTCTCCCACAATACTAATCTACTATAAACTTAAAAATTTTTTCTATTAAAAATACTTTAACCCCCATTAAATATTTTCAACTTTTAAAATTTCTTTTATTAAATTTAAATTATTAATCTTTCCCCTCAAATTAACTAATAATTATTAGTTTCTTTTCAATGTAAATGAAAAACTTTCACAAGCTCTAATTTGTTCTTTCTAGGAACACTTTCCAGTACCCCTACTTTGTTACGACTTATTCCAATTTATAAATGGAAGTGACGGGCAATATGTACATATTTTAATTATAAATCATTTTATTATATTAAATAAAATTACATTTAAATCCACCTTTAAATTACTTTTACAAATTAATTTTCCATATAAATAAATTTATTGTAATCCATCATATTCTTAATTATAATCTGCATCTTGATCTGATTTAATTTAATATAAAAATTTTTAAATATTATTTTCATTAAAAAATATTTTTTTAACAACGATATACAAAATTTTAAATTAAGTAAATTTAATCGTGGATTATCAATTATTAGACAGATTCCTCTAAATGAACTAAAATACCGCCAAATTATTTAAGTTTTAATAAATAATTATCTACTATTTTAGAATTTTAATATTAATTTTTCAATAATAGGGTATCTAATCCTAGTTTAAAATAAAATTTTTTTAAATATTAATTTTAATATAAATTTTAATCAAATTAAAATTTCACCTAATAATTTAATATATAATTAAAAATAAATTAAATATTAATTCTAATAAAATTTAACTTAATTTTTGTATAACCGCAACTGCTGGCACAAAATTTGTTATTAATTAATATATTACTAAATCTTAATTACTTAAATTTTTAATATAAATTACTACAAATTAAATCAATAATTATTTAAATTATTAAAAATTAACACTAAAATTTATATGTAAAATAAATTATATAATAAATTAAATTAAACCATAAAAAATTTTTTTATATATTTATTATATAATTTTCTACATAGATTTTTTTTTTTTTTTTTTATATTAAATATTTAATATAAATTATAAATTGTTTTTTTTTTATATAAAATATTTAATATAAATTATAAATTTTTTTATAATTTCTTTTTTTTCTTTTTCTAATATTATTATTAAACACAAAAATGAATAATAAATCAATTTATATTAATTTAAATAAAAATAAATTATTAAATTAATAAATATATTAAATTATTTATATATATATATATAATTAATAAATATAAATTATAAATATATATATATATATTTATAATAAATTAAAAATTTAATATATAAGATTTTTATTTAATGTAATAATTATTAAAGATAATTTTTAAACCATTCTTAATAATTATTACATTAAATATAA